GTTTTAAATTTAAAAAATTTCTATAGGGTCCTTTTCTATTCCTTCTATGTCGCAGGGTTAAAACCAAAAAAGATTTGTTTTTTTCTCGATGTTTTCTGACGTTTTCGATAAAACCTTCTCGGAAAAGTATTTTAACAATATTTTCGGTAATATTAGTAGATGCTATGCGAACAACTCTTTTTCTATCCATATCAGCATTTCGTATAGAGGTTATTATCTCAGCAATAGTGTCTCTACCCATGATGAACTAAAATTATTGGTGCCTCAAAATTGGATATAATCAACATGTTTTTCTTTTTTTTTTTTATTGGTTTATGAATATGAATTTTTAAAGGTATATGCGTGAGACACAATCTACGAATTAATCTAGTTCTTAATCTATTTCTTTCAAATACCCCAAAGACATCACGATCTCATTTTATTTTATAATACCTCGGGAGCTAATGAAACTATTTTAGTAAAATTTAATTGTCTCAATTCTCGGGGGATTGCACCAAAAATTCGAGTTCCTTTTGGATTTCCTTCTTGATCAATCACAACTGCAGCATTGTCATCATATCGTATTATCATACCGCTGTCACGTTTAAGTTCTTTACAGGTACGAACAATTACAGCTCTGACTACTTCTGATTTTTCTAGGGGCATATTAGGTACTGCTTCTTTGATCACAGCAACAATAACGTCACCAATATGAGCATATCGACGATTGCTCGCTCCTATGATTCGAATACACATCAATTCCCGAGCCCCGCTGTTATCCGCTACATTTAAATGGGTCTGAGGTTGAATCATATCAATTTTTTAGTCTATTCTTCCAATGCAAAGGATGAAAAAAAGAAAAGAAATATTGTTTGTCCAAAAAAAGAAACCTGCGGTTTTGTTTCATCCCCAAGACTCATTTACGTCGGTTCTATATTTTTATCCCGAAATAATAAATTGCGTTCGTATAGGCATTTTTGATGCTGCTATTAAAATAGCCCTTCTAGCTATATTTTCGGTTACTCCACCCATTTCGTATAGTATTCGCCCCGGTTTAACAACAGATACCCAATATTCAGGGGATCCTTTCCCCGAACCCATACGTGTTTCAGCAGGTCGTACTGTAACTGGTTTGTCTGGAAATATACGGACCCATATTTTTCCACCACGGCGTGCATTTCGTGTCATTGCTCGTCGACCTGCTTCGATTTGTCTAGATGTGATCCAAGCAGGTTCAAGTGCCTGAAGAGCATATTTACCGAAACAAATATGATTACCTCGATAAGATATTCCCTTCATTCTTCCTCTATGTTGTTTACGGAATCTAGTTCTTTTGGGGTTATAGTTGATGGTTGTTTCGGAATTCCATCTCTACTACAGAACTGGACGTGAGAATTTCTTCTCATCCAGCTCCTCGCCGAATAAAAGGATTCCAAATTGAATTTCAATTAATTTGAATAGATATTCTAACATTTTTCTAAAAAATTTTAGAAATAATAGTTTTTTTCTAACGTCCTAATAAATCTTTATTTTCTTTTGTCCTTTATCCAAGTTTACCAATTCAAAAAAATAAGAAAAGAAAGTTTTCGCGGGCGAATATTTACTCTTGAAATCCCTATTTCAGTCGTAACGCTTGTTCGTGACTTCTCAGAATAGATGAATTGATTTCTGGTTAATTTCGCCATCCCGACTAGTGAATCATTAAGATTCATTTGTTCAATAAAATCTTTTGCATTCACAGGTTCCATCGTTCCCATCGCTTCGTACTTAATGGTTAGGTCCGAATTCTACAACGGAGCTCATAATCCAATTTATTCTTGAGTCAACCTTCTTAGTCTTTATTGGCTCGAAGCTCTTGATTTTTTTCTTCTATACGAAGGATTCATTTAATATTTCATTATGGATGAATCAATTAATATTGATGCTTTATTACACTGCCTTTTATGAGATGACTCATAGTATAGACCTTACATATTGGAATTCTATAGCATTGATATTCTTTTTCTCTCTTTCTCTCATCCTTCCATTTATCCACACCTTTTTTCTTTATTTTGCTTTAAACTTCGAATGAAAGTTTATTCAAAAAAAAATTGCAGTTGCTACAGAGATATGACCGATTTATCATATCTTGACTGGTTCTTTAGATCCAGATAATACGAAGTGATGAGTTGGTTTTCATACTACCGGGCTGGTCTTTTTTTAATCCTAACCCTAAACAAAACCAACGAGTCACACACTAAGCATAGCAATTATATCAAAAGGTCAATCGAATTTTTATTCAACCCTAAAGAATTAAGAATTCGAATTGCTTGCTTTGATTGGCCAGAAAAAGAATGAACGAGTTTCCCTTTTTTTTTTTCATTTTTCAATGGATAGAAGGGAAAAACAATTAAAGTTTTCTTATTCCTCTTCCTTGTCTATAAAAATCCAAATTTTGATGCCTAATACCCCATAGATAGTCCGAACTGTATAGGAACAATAATCAATTTTAGCTCGAATGGTTTGTAGGGGAACCCTACCC